TTTAAGAATAGAAACTTATCAAAATTAATAAACCCTATGCCAGGAACCAGATTTGAACTGGTGACACGAGGATTTTCAGTCCTCTGCTCTACCAACTGAGCTATCCCGGCTATTGCCGAAGTATCATCCTCATTTTACTAGATGACTTAGGCCTATGTCAATTAAAAGAAACTCGAAAGTAGTCAATTAAAAAGTTTTGTACCGGGAATTTCTCAGATCTTCGAAAAGAAGGCTTTATAAGTTTTAAAATGAAAAATTATTTAGATTCTAAATCTATCAAATCGATATTTCTTTCTCATTTGTACGTGTATGATATATCCCACAAGACTTGTATATAATAAATTATAGTTTGTAAAAGCGTAGGATGAATGAAAAAAGATAATGAATTCTTTAATAACTAAAAAAAGGTAAGGTGTCAAACAGACTTTTTTGGGGAGTAGAGTTGGGGATAGAGGGACTTGAACCCTCACGATTTTAAAAGTCAACGGATTTTCATCTTACTATAAATTTCATTGTTGTCAGTATTGACATGTAGAATGGGACTCTATCTTTATTCTCGTCCGATTAATAAGTTCCACCAAGGATCTATCAGACTATGAAGTGAATCATTTGATCAATGAATATTCGATTTTTTCTTAAACTTCGAATTGATTCACAACATTTATATATATATATTTTTTTTTAATATAAATTGAGATTCAGGTCGTCATTTTTGAGATCGTTTTGTGTTACCTATATTTAGACAAAATAGGCTTTTATACTTCATCCTTTTTGATTTGAAGTTTGGAGGATTCCTTTATCAACACAAGATAGTGAACTCCATTTGTTAGAACAGCTTCCATTGAGTCTCTGCACCTATCCCTTTTTTCTCGCTTTCTAAACTCTGGTTTGTTCGCGTAAATCAGGATTTGGCTCAGGATTGCCCATTGTTAATTCCAGGGTTTCTCTGAATTTGAAAGTTATCACTTAGTAGGTTTCCATACCAAGGCTCAATCCAATTAAGTCCGTAGCGTCTACCGATTCCGCCATATCCCCTTTTTTTGCTTTGAGATTAGGATCTCATTTTTATGTCTTTACACTTTTTCTTATGCCGAAACCTTGGAGTTCATTACATATTACATATAGATACTTTTTTTATTTCTTTGGTATCTTCTTTCTTTTTTTTTTTTAGCCCAATCCATATTGATTTAGTCTAATCAACAAGGATTCTATCATTTTTGTATTTGCAATTCAATATGGTTATATATTACATAACATATATATGTTCTTCCTTTTTGCATCTTTGTCTTAAATTTTAATAAATAGTCGAACGGTCGATTCTATTTTTTTTTACTTCCGTGAAAATAAATTTATGATTATTATTGAAACTTAGAATTCTACAATGTGCAGCGGAAAAAGATTATAAGCCTACCTCGTAGATTTTAAATTCTACTAATTCTAAAAAATTCTATTCGAATATTCATTTCGAATATTAATTTGAATAATTCTATATTATTAAAATAAAAAGAAAAAAAAAGTATAAAATAATAATAGCATGAGGTTAGAACGAAATCAAAATTATAAAGTCTATATATTGCTATATTCTATTAATTAAGGTTATGTTTTATTTATTTAATGATAGTTACTATTTTTTGAGCTATATTCTGTTCTAGAATATATAGAATATGATTAATTAATTCAAATTATATAAGGAAAAATATGAATAGAATAGTTAATTGATACGATCTAGTAGTTTAGTGAATTTGCATGCACGCGCTATTTGAGCCCGCTTAGCTCAGAGGTTAGAGCATCGCATTTGTAATGCGATGGTCATCGGTTCGATTCCGATAGCTGGCTTTTCCATATATATATTTTTTTTTTTTACATTATTTTTAATGTACTTTCAAAATAAAAGAAGATTGAAAAGACTTCTTTCACCTTTTTCCCAGAGTTACCACTCCATTTATATTCTGTCATATAAACTTCCATATAGGAATATATATTGGGTAAAAGGGTTAGATCTTTGCAATGCAAAATAAAAAAAAAATTTTGTGATTTATTTTATTTGTATATATTGTATATACAATAAAATAAATCTGTATATTGAGAGAATATATCTTCTTACTCTTTGTATTCCAATAGTTTATTGGAGTGGATTTCACTTCATTTATCATTATCATTTAGTTCAGTTTTAATTTTGTTTAGTTTTGTACAATAAAAAAAAAGGGAGTCTTTATGTCACGTTACCGAGGGCCTCGTTTTAAAAAAATACGCCGTCTGGGGGCTTTACCGGGACTAACTAGTAAAAGGCCTAGGGCAGGAAGCGATCTTAGAAACCAATCACGCTCCGGAAAAAAATCTCAATATCGGATTCGTTTAGAAGAAAAACAAAAATTGCGTTTTCATTATGGTCTTACAGAACGCCAATTACTTAAATATGTTCGTATCGCCGGAAAAGCCAAGGGGTCAACAGGTCAAGTTTTACTACAATTACTTGAAATGCGTTTGGATAACATCCTTTTTCGATTGGGTATGGCTTTGACTATTCCTCAAGCGCGCCAATTAGTTAACCACGGACATATTTTAGTTAATGGTCATATAGTTGATATACCAAGTTATCGCTGCAAACCCCGAGATATTATTACAGTGAAGGATGAACAAAACTCTAGAACTTTGGTTCAAAATCTTCTTGATTCATCTGCCCCCGAGGAATTGCCAAACCATCTGACTCTTCACACATTCCAATCTGAAGGGTTAGTCAATCAAATAATAGATAGGAAATGCGTCGGTTTGAAAATAAATGAATTGCTTGTTGTAGAATATTACTCTCGACAGACTTAATAAACCTAACTTAAGTAAAAAAAGAACTAAAAATAAGAGTTCGGACAACTCCCCTTCGCCCTCTTTTTTTATTAAATATTAAAAAAAGGGCACAAGGTAAGGGATTTTGTCGGGGAATCTTTTTCCTATTCATGTATCATAGATTGGTAGGGAGATTTGGATCCCTTGTTTGCTCTTCCCAGCATTTTCCATATCAAAGAAATTAGGAATAGAGAATCTATTTAAAAATAAAAACAAGGTAGATTTTATATCTATTCTTTTTTATTTAATTTGATACATTGTGGTCAATCACGTAAGATTGGTGAATTAGTTGAAAGTACGGAAAGAGAGGGATTCGAACCCTCGGTAAACAAAAGCCTACATAACAGTTCCAGTGTTACGCCTTCAACCACTCGGCCATCTCTCCTACACCAAGATTATGACTGAGTACCTGGGTGAATAGCGAGTTATTAATCGTTTTTTAGATTATGGTTAATCGATACCCCTTTTGACCGGAAAAATTTGGAAGTAGATAGAAGGTTTTTTTTATGAGTCCGCTTTTATGTTAGTTCGTACTATAAAATTCCTTTGTTTGTGAGAAAATTTTTTCACAAAATAAAAGGTAAAGGAAATAAAAAGAGTTATAGAATGGATTACTACCTATGCCAAGATCGCGTGTAAATGGAAATTTTATTGATAAAACCTTTACAATTGTAGCCGATATCTTATTACGAGTCATTCCGACAACTTCCGGAGAAAAGGAGGCATTTACTTATTACAGAGATGGTGCGATTTGATTATCATTATTATATATATTTTTTTTTCTCGCCGATTTGGAATAGAAAGAAAAAGAGTATTGAAAAAAATCTACGCTTTTGAAGGTGAAGTTTATAATATAAAAAAAGCAATCCCTTCTGTCATGTATCCACGATTAATGCAGCCTTAGATGCTTCAATTGTGAATTCTAGTATTGAGCAAAAGGTTTTTACCTATGGTTCCCGTATTACAGATCAATCCTACTACACTAATACAATATGCGAATAGGAGGCATAGGGGAAGAAGCACTACGCCGAGAAATCAACAACACGAAAACTTTCTTCAAAATGATTCCTTTTCTTTCTTCTTCTTCTTTGGGATTGGGACTAATTAAAATGGTTGGAACAATAAACATCCATCTCGTTCGTACTTTGGATACCCGTATAACCATTGAAGACTGTTGAAGTGACTAATTCCTGGAAATTTAGGGGCGTTGAGAACAAAGAAATTTTTAGAGTTTCCTTTTTTATTTTTATATAGCATGAACCCACTTGGTAGTAAAAAAAGATCTTTTGCAAGAAGGTTGGCTAGGGATTTCTTGTAAAAACATTAGCCCCGCTTAGTTCATAATGACATCAAATTTTTTCCATATATTATTTTCATTATGCACCTAAAGGAGGAGCCGTATGAGATGAAAATCTCACATACGGTTCTGAAACGGAGAATTCGTTAAAGCGAATGACGACCGTAACGGATGTCGGCTCAATCTGAAGGAAATTATGCGGAAGCATTACAGAATTATTATGAAGCTATGCGCCTAGAAATTGACCCCTATGATCGAAGTTATATACTCTATAATATAGGCCTTATTCACACAAGTAATGGGGAACATACCAAAGCTTTAGAATATTATTTTCGGGCATTAGAACGAAACCCCTTTTTACCACAAGCTTTTAATAATATGGCTGTGATCTGTCATTACGTGCGACTATCTCCACTATAGAAAAAACGAACAGCTAGTCAATGAAATACTAGAAACACAAAAAAGGGCTTTCTACATAAGCATCGTACAAAACGATTTTTTATCAGCTGTAGCAAATAAATAAACTTCATAGATCAAATATGAAGTGAAGACTAGATATGCCTAAATACTTCTATGGATAAAAAAGATTTAATTGATAGAGGAAGCACCGTAAAGATCAATTGGAAAGGTTTTGGACCGAGACAACAAGAGCTGTTTATTTATATCATAATATGAGATAAATCTTCGGAATCTACTTATGTAATAGAGTGGATCCCCTAAGGTATTGAGCAGCGGTGTAGCATCAGATCCTAAAGACAGTAAGTCTTTTTATTTTTTATGACGTATGAAAAAAAGTCTTTTTCAAAGATTCTATATAAATTTTAATATGAAAGCGGGATAGTTACCTTTCAGAAAATTATAA